GAAAAAACAAACAATTAGTAATAAAATGTGGATGAATAATATTTTCATCGATTTTGGATCGGATTTGGCGGCATGGCCAAGCGGTAAGGCAGGGGACTGCAAATCCTTTATCCCCAGTTCAAATCTGGGTGTCGCCTGATCAACAAAATACTTAGAATTTCTTATTCTACTTATAGAATAGAACTCGACAAATTCTTGCCCTGCATAAGCAAAGGCAAAGGACGGGGCTTGTCGATACTTGATTTATAGAATACATAGTTCTATAAAAGACTGTAAGTTGTTTTCTCAAAATCTGGCTCTGTTTGGGTTCTGGGTAGCGGCCCAAACAGATATACCAATAGGGATGAGGTAAGGGGCTTACTTATTAATTCCAGAACTACGAAAGTAAGAGGTCAGAAATCTTGGTATCCAAAGGTTCCTAAAGGACATTCCATTTTTGCTCCTAGGATTGAAGAAAAGATTATATGAAAGACTATCAAGACTTCCTAATTATCTTACACTACCTACACTAACGTAGGGTCTACTGACTCTGTCTGGAATTAGATTGGATAGGCTGATGGGAAATCAATTTAGGAGTTGTGGAAAGGACTGAAGATACTTTGTATCCATACTTACGAGAGACTCCGAGTACTCAAACATTCAATCAGGATGGTTGGTCGGCTCTTATCTTATAGAATAACAGAGTAAAAGTCAAAGTAAAAAAAAAGATTTCTTTGGTCGTGTAAGGGGATTACAAAAAAAATGTATGTAATAATGGTAGTGATGTCTCCCCATTCTTTCACAGAAAGAAAGACAGTAAGGCTTAGATCAAATAGGAAATGTAGGTATCCAATAGATAGTTATCTATCTTGATGGTATATTTTTTTTATTTTTGCTTATGAAAGAAAGGTAACAAAACAAACAATAGGTCTTACTATTCCCACATGTTCCATTAGGAGCATTCCTTTGCAATTTGCAAGGAAAAGGTGTGTGTATCGTATTTTTACTTAATACTTCCCAATTCTACCAGAAATCCTATAAAGAATCTGTTACGAGTGGATTCATTGAATTGGTTCATCAATAGCCTTAAGTCAGAATCCTATTTTGACTCTGCGCCATTGATTCTACTATGATTATTGATCAATAATGGAATAATTCCTTCATAGAAATAGGAGATATAATTCACATGGATATAGTAAGTCTCGCTTGGGCTGCTTTAATGGTAGTCTTTACATTTTCCCTTTCACTCGTAGTATGGGGAAGGAGTGGACTCTAGGTATATTAATAATTGATTGAGTAATCGATTGAGTAATCGATTGAGTAATCGATTGAGTAATCGAATTGTATCAATTGTTTAATTGATCATTTTGCATTGATCGTTTTTCGAAGCTTTATTTTTAAAAAGCTTGTCTTTCTTTCAAAATTATACTGGAAAGACAATAATGAATAATAACCATTCGATCAAACAACGAATGATTACTATAGTTTAGTTGTATTTCAAAACTCAAATCTACGCATGATAGGAAATTTTTTCCAACCGAATTCCTCCTAAATATTCTGTTTGGATAAACCTGTTCTTACCAGAATTATGGATATTACAATGAGAAAAAACCAATGCCTAGTTTTTTCTTTATTTGTTTCTCTCTTTCTTTACTTTCACTGTTCTAAGAACAAATCGTTCTGCTATTAGATTACGACGATACTTACTTTCTACTGGAAGTGACTAGTGGTTGTCCAAAGAGGTTCTACACATAATAAAATTTTATCTTTCTTCCGCTGAGTGATCCACCACATATCATACATTTAACATTTTAGACTCCTAGAGATTTTTTTATGCTTTTTTGACTCATCTCATGTCATGTTTAAGCATGAAAAATGGTCCGAGTCCCCTTTACTAATCTACTTCCTTTCAAAATCTGAAGAAGTTACCATAGAACTTCGTAAATGATCTGTTAATGGCTCAATCAATGACTTCTTGGGATGGGAAATCAAAAAAATTCCTTGGTTTTGTTTTCTTTTGCTATAGTATATTCCTATACTATTCTTCCTCTATTGATTCTTTTGATGGATCCCGGAACCTATAAATAAAATTATAAGAAACCTAGGAATTAGAAGAATTGGCCTTCGATTATTTTGGGTTGATCGAAATCGAGTGGATGTAGCGAAAAAAAGAAATAGAATTAGACTGCTATTTCGATGTACTAGTCTACTATTTAGATTAGATGTACATCTAATACATCATATACATACATATTGTAAATTGATCTATATAAACCCTCCATTTAGATAAAGTCTATATCTGTATACAATACAACTTTATATGATAATATCATTGTATACAATATTAGATAATATAAAATACTCTAAAGTGTGGTAGAAAGGACTATATATAGTCCTTTCTACCACATTTTATGATTCCAACCAGATCATTTCATTTAAGACTTGGAATTTTCTTTTAATCCCTTTCTTTCATTTCTTCAATCATTGAAAAAAGGATTGATAAGAACTAATAATTCAGATTCAAATTAATCATTTTGACTGACTGTTTTTACGTAGATAATAAGTAAAAAAGCAGTAGGAACTAGAATGAACAGTGCAGTAGCAATAAATGCGAGAATATTGACTTCCATAATTTCATTATTTATTTTTTTTTCTTCGCAATAACTCGGGATGTAATCCCATAGAGATGAGAAATTTAACTCCTGTAAATTCATTGGGATGAATTGATCCTGATGATACTGAATAGGATCAATATTATGAATAACAATATCTGATCTATCAAATCGATTCATCGTCGAGAATTGAATAGTATAACATGGGAAGATCCTTTATCCATACTAATTACGAAATGGGATTTTTTATTGGATCAGGAATCCCATTGGATTTTTCATCCTCTTCCACTTTTTCTTTTCTATAACCTACTGTCTTCCTTATCTTATACAACTCTCCTTCCTGTGTATTATACTTACAATTATGAGGTATTATATGACCGGTATTCTATGGGTCACACACAGACCCAAACGAGGTGAGATGGAAAAAAAGGGATTAAATAAAAAAGATCAAATATTCCAACAAATTTACTGAAAAGGGTCCTTGCTCGGTCTTTTATTTTATTAGTATCCTCTTTCTTGTATTTATTTGTACTGGAATGCATACATCAAAAACGATGTCTGCAATTTGAATGAGAATGAGATAGATTGTTTACAATTAGTCATTGAGGATACACAAACAAAGTCAGAACTAGAAAGGGTGTGGTTTAACCTGAAAAGTACTCTGTCGAGGTAATTATGTTAAGTTCATTGTCCATCGTACAATAAACGAATACCATTTTTGTATGTACTCCCGGTAAAATAGGATCACTCTACTCCATTTCATTGATCAAGAACAATCGAAAAAGAAAGTAAGACGAGGATGGTATCTCTTAAAATACTGAATATAGTAATACCACCGATTGTACTAATGTACATATGATATGTCTCTCCTTTATCAATCGGGAGTAGTGGAAAGATTTGAAATTCCCGTATCCATATTTGTGTGATGATAAATGCGAAATAAAAAACAAAAGAAATAAGGATCCCCACTGGGGATTAGATCTTGCTTCCTGTCCCCCTTTTCCGTGAAAAGAGAGAGATGAATTGATAAATTCACCGGATCCTAGTTCGGGACTGACGGGGCTCGAACCCGCAGCTTCCGCCTTGACAGGGCGGTGCTCTGACCAATTGAACTACAATCCCAGCGAGGTGTATGGCATACATATTCTTAATGTTACATATTCTTAATTAAGTAAAGTATCATGAATTAGATCCTTAGAAAGATCAGAAAGAGAAAAATAGGGATAGAGAAAAAAAAAATTGATCCTTTCCCTTTATTTCTACGGATTAGGCATTTCCATTTATGGAAGACAAATTGGTTATATCATATTCATGGAGCGGTGAATTATTGGGCCGAGCTGGATTTGAACCAGCGTAGACATATTGCCAACGAATTTACAGTCCGTCCCCATTAACCGCTCGGGCATCGACCCAGGAAGAATTCATTCTAGGCTTATCGATAATCTATGATCAACTTCCTTTCATAGTACCCTACCCCCAGGGGAAGTCGAATCCCCGCTGCCTCCTTGAAAGAGAGATGTCCTGAACCACTAGACGATAGGGGCATATACGCCCGACCATCATCATACTATGATGATAGTATGAGCAGTTTTTTGGAATTGTCAATATAGTCTAATGGTATGACTAGATCCAAAAAATCTTTCCTACTTTTATGTTATGATTATTTTGAATTTTTGAAAAAAAAAAATTCAAAATAATCATCTTATCTACTTTTGGAGTAAATCCAATTTATTGTTCCTGAATGAACTCCTATGCATATACGTATATATTATGTACATATAGTACATATATACATATATGCAGTAGACTCATAATGGAAAAAAAAATGGCTAATTCATGAATTGAATAAAACGGCCCTTTTAACTCAGTGGTAGAGTAACGCCATGGTAAGGCGTAAGTCATCGGTTCAAATCCGATAAAGGGCTTTTTTTTCCACTAAACTCAAGTTTTAGCCTTCGTTTTTCAGCGGAAAATATCTCTATTATTTTTTCTAAAAAGAAAAGGATAACCACCATTATAACGAATTCTGATTATTCTGACTTATAGTTAAGTTAGGAAGTTGAACATTTATTGATTAGCAAAATGACTAATTGCACGTATTAGGAGTAGTCCACCTGTAGTGACATAGTAGTCCTCCTCATGTCTCATTATTCACAAATTTTTTGTCCTGGGACATAACAGAAATATTCTATAATACTCTATATATACAATTCCTATTATTAATCGACAAACCAAGGTGTTCTTATTTCTCCAATGTTCTTATAACACCCACTATCAAATTCTAAATAAAGAAAAAGTAAGTAGACCTGACCCATTGAATGATGACTATATCAGCTATTCTGATATTTAAATTCGATATAGATTAAATTGTATAAGCAGATTTATTTTTATTTCCTTAGACCACGCAAA